GGATCCTATGGATGAGGATATGGTCTCTATGGACCCCATTGCTTTTGGGGAACCCTATAGAAATCGTATCGATTCCTATCAAAGAAAGACGGGTTTAACTGAGGCTGTTCAAACGGGCATAGGTCAACTAAATGATATTCCTGTAGCAATCGGGGTTATGGATTTTAAGTTTATGGGAGGTAGTATGGGATCGGTAGTAGGCGAAAAAATTACCCGTTTGATCGAGTATGCTACTAATCAATCTTTGCCCGTGCTTATTGTGTGCGCTTCCGGAGGAGCACGCATGCAAGAAGGAAGCTTGAGTTTGATGCAAATGGCTAAAATATCTTCTGCTTCACATAATTATCAATCAGATAAAAAGTTGTTCTATGTATCAATTCTTACATCTCCTACAACCGGTGGGGTAACAGCCAGTTTTGCTATGTTGGGAGATATCATTATTGCTGAACCTAATGCTTACATTGCTTTTGCGGGTAAAAGAGTAATTGAACAAACATTGAATAAAACAGTACCCGATGGTTCACAGGCGTCTGAATATTTATTCCATAAAGGCTTATTCGACCAAATTGTACCACGCAATCTTTTAAAAGGTGTTCTGCGTGAGTTATTTCAACTCCACGGTTTCTTTCCCTTGAAGAAAAATTCAAAATAAAAAGTAAAGCGCTAAATTATATTTTTTCATTTGTAGTGAACCCGTATTAACCAGTTTTTTTTTTTATTTATTATACTTATATTAATTTTATTTATTATACTTATATTAATATTATTAATATAAAATTAAATTAATTTTTTTTTTTTATTTTAATAATTATTTTAATAATTAATAATATATAAATAATAATATATAAATAATAATATATATATAATTAGATAATTTATAATTAATATAATAATTATATAATAAATATAAATTGAATTTTGATATAATTAATTTAATTAAATAAAATTAATAAAAAAAATAAATAAGAAATATAATATTATATTTTTTATATCATTTTTATATAAATAAAATATAATATAAAATATATAAAATATAATTAGTTTATATAATTGTATACTTAGTATATAGTATATCTTATGTGTCACTTATATATTTATATGTCACCATAGTACCATAGTATATATAATATATAGTATAGTAGATATACTACTATAGTATATATTATAATTATAGTATATATTATAATTATAGTATATATTATAATAATAATATAATAATAGTATTAATATTAATAATAGTATTAGTATTTTAAATATGAAAATTTTAAAATATTATAATATCTATTAAATATTATAATATCTAATAGTATTTTTTAGTATTTTTCCGATATATTATTTTCATATATATTAAATTAGTACTATTTCATAGTATATTTTATATATAGTATATTTTCTATATTAATAGTATATTTTATATATTAATTAATAGTATATTTTATATATTAATAGTATATATTAGATATCTTACATTACTAGTTTATATATACTTATATAGACTAACTTCTATATTAGATTAGTTTATATAAACTAATTTATATATAAATATGTTACATGTATATATTATATAACTATTATATATAACAACATATATATATAACATGTATATAACTGTATATAACATAGTAATATAACATAGTAAAAATGTAAAAATATAACATAGTAAAATAGAAGAGGTAAATTATATATTATAGTTAAGTATATATAGTTAAGTATATATTATATATATTTAGTAAAATATATATATATATAAATGTATATATAGTAATATATATAGATTATATATTTAGTAAAATATATATATATAAATGTATATATAGTAATATATATAGATAGTTATCAAATATATATATATAATATATATAGTATTCTATATATATAGAATAGATAGTAAAATAATAGAATAGATAGTAAAATAGAGGTAAAATAGAAATACATATGAATATATCTTTCTATTTCCAATAAAGATTAGATATCCATCTAATTAGATATCTTTATAATATATCTAATTAGATATCTTTATAATATATCTAATTAGATATCTTTATAATATATAATTTATAATATAGTTTTCTGATCTATATTAGAATAAATATATCATAAGATTAGAATAAATATCATAAGATATCTTTCTAATAGAAATATTTAGTATAGAAATATTAAATCGAGGCGCCCATTCTATGACAGATCTCAACTTACCCTCTTTTTTTGTGCCCTTAGTGGGCTTAGTATTTCCGGCAATTGCAATGGCTTCTTTATTTCTTTATGTCCAAAAAAATAAGATTATCTAGATCCGATGGGAAAAAATCTTATCAATTTATTTCAACACTGGATAGATTACAGATATTTATTTCGTGTAATATGGTACGATATATGGCTCTTTCCGAAGGCACAAATCAAAGAACTTTTAAGCGGATGCATGATATCCGCATAAATATAATAAATATAAATACATATATATACAAATATAGCTAGGATCAGATCCGCAAATATTTTATTTTAAATAGAAAGTAAATGTATCCAACCAATTATTCCTAATGTTTCACATCAGACTAACGTTAGTTGATGAAAGTTACTTCGGGATCAAGAAAGGTAAAGTTAAATTTTTGGGGGTTATTCTCTCAAGTTCAATCGAATGCAATCGCATCTAGTATATAGTATGAACTGGCGATCAGAACATATATGGATAGAACTTATAACGGGGTCTCAAAAAACAAGTAATTTTTGCTGGGCCTGTATCCTTTTTTTAGGTTCATTAGGATTCCTAGTGGTTGGAATTTCCAGTTATCTTGGTAGGAATTTGATATCTGTATTTCCATCCCAGCAAATCATTTTTTTTCCACAAGGAATCGTTATGTCTTTCTATGGAATCGCGGGTCTATTCATTAGCTCCTATTTGTGGTGCACAATTTCTTGGAATATAGGTAGCGGTTATGACCGATTCGACAGAAAAGAAGGAATAGTCTGTATTTTTCGTTGGGGATTTCCTGGAATAAATCGCCGCATCTTACTTCGCTTCCTTATCAGGGATATCCAATCAATCAGAATAGAAGTTAAAGAAGGTATTTCTCCTCGTCGTGTTCTCCATATGGAAATCAGAGGCCAAGGTGCCATTCCCTTGACTCGTACTGATGAGAATTTTACTCCACTAGAAATTGAACAAAAAGCTGCCGAATTGGCTTATTTCTTGCGTGTACCAATTGAAGTATTTTGACTGAAGAACGAAGAAATTGAATAATCCATTTCTCTCAGTATGAAAGAAAGAACTTGCAAATTATCCCTTTTTCTATTTCTTCATTATTTTATACAAAAAAAGGTCTAATCTAACTCTAATCTAATTAATTAAGTATAGATTAATTAAGTTCGAACATTATTTCATAATACAGAATTTTTTTTTAGTCACAAGTTTGGAATTGATACCCTTACCCCCTTCTTTGGTTGGGGTTAGATGGTGAAACATTTCGAATTTGCCTAATTGGGATATTTTGGAAGAATATTTATTTCTTTTTTAATTTTCGTCCAAAAAAGACTCGTATTCTATTTTTTTTTTGAAGTCAAAAAATGAAATTATTACATAGACAAAAATCGGAAAGGAATAGACTCATAGTTCAATACCTTGTTATAGAACTTGTGAATATCAGATCAGATCAGATAGAGTTGACGAATGAAGCAGGTTCATTAATAATTCAATTCAAAGAGAAAAATGAAAAAACGGAAAGCATTAGCCTCTCTCCTATATCTTGCATCCATAGTATTTTTGCCCTGGTGGGTTTCTCTCTCATTTAATAAATGTTTGGAACCCTGGGTTATGGATTGGTGGAATACCAGGAAATCCGGAATTTTTTTGAATCATATTCAAGAGAAAAACGTTCTAGAAAGATTCATAGAGTTAGAGGAGCTATTCCTATTGGACGAAATAATAAAGGACTTCCCGGAGACACATATACAAAAACTTCCTATAGGAATACATAAGGAAACCATACAATTGGTCAAAACAAAAAATGAATATGATCTCCATATCATTTTGCATTTCTCGACAAATATAATATCTTTCGTTATTCTAAGTGGTTTTTTTATTCTGAGGAATGAAGAACTTGTCGTTCTTAATTCTTGGGCTCAAGAACTCCTCTATAACTTAAGTGACACAATGAAAGCTTTTTCTATTCTTTTAGTTACTGATTTATGGATTGGATTCCACTCGACTCACGGTTGGGAACTGATGATCAGTTCGATTTACAAAGATTTTGGATTGGATCATAACAATCAAATTATATCTGGTCTTGTTTCCACTTTTCCAGTTATTCTAGACACAATTGTGAAATATTGGATCTTTTATTATTTAAATCGTGCATCTCCTTCGCTCGTAGTGATTTATCATTCAATGAATGAATGAAGAACTCATTTATTAATATCAATCAAATCAGAATATTTCTTCGTGTATAAAGAAAACAAAATTTAATCTTATTTAACTGTTTATATTTTCTATTTCATTTCTATCGGTTCGAGATATTCGTCCTATATTCTAGTATAATTATTTAAGTACAATGACAGACTCGTATATAAGGAACTAATAAGTATAGTGAGTTCCCTATCAAATTTATTGTAAAAATTCCGGAATCAATGATTGGACATGCAAAATATAAATGTTTTTTCTTGGTTAAAGGAAGAGATGACTCGATTCATTTCTGTATCGATCATGATATATGTAATAACTCGGGCATCTATTTCAAATGCGTATCCCATTTTTGCGCAACAGGGTTATGAAAACCCACGAGAAGCCACTGGACGAATTGTATGCGCCAATTGCCATTTAGCTAATAAGCCCGTGGATATTGAAGTTCCGCAAGCTGTGCTTCCTGATACTGTATTTGAAGCGGTTGTTCGCATACCTTATGATATGCAAACGAAACAAGTTCTTGCTAATGGTAAAAAGGGGTCCTTGAATGTGGGGGCGGTTCTTCTTTTACCTGAGGGATTCGAATTAGCTCCCCCTGATCGTATTT